CCTGGTCCCGGGCATCTACCATTATACCCATAATGGTCGGCCATACTATTGCTATCCATAATGGAAAGGAACATTTACCTATTTATATAACAGATCGTATGGTAGGACACAAATTGGGAGAATTTGCGCCCACTTTAAATTTCCGAGGACATGCAAAAAGCGATAATAGATCTCGTCGTTAAAAAACGTTTGTTTATGTTTATGTATAATAATATATATAGATATTTATCATTGATTAGTATTAGTAGGAGGCGAACTGTATGTTAAATAAGAGAACAACAGAAGTATACGCTTTAGGTCAACATATATCTATGTCTGCTCACAAAGCGCGAAGAGTAATTGATCAAATTCGTGGGCGTTCCTACGAAGAAACACTTATGATATTAGAACTCATGCCTTATCGAGCATGTTATCCCATTTTTAAATTAGTTTATTCTGCAGCAGCAAATGCTAGTTCCAATATGGGTTCGAATGAAGCAAATTTAGTGATTAGTAAAGCCGAAGTAAATAAAGGTACTATCATGAAGAGATTAAAACATCGAGCTCGAGGGCGTAGTTTTGCGATACAAAAACCTACCTGCCATATAACTATTGTAATGAAAGATATATCCTTAGATGAATATATAGATACCGACTCTATTACATGGTCACAAAATAAAAAAAAGGATACAACTATGTCGTATTATGATATGTATAGTAATGGGGGAACATGGGACAAAAAATAAATCCAATTGGTTTCAGACTTGGTACAACCCAAGGTCATCATTCCCTTTGGTTCGCACAACCAAAAAATTATTCTGAGGGTCTGCAAGAAGATCAAAAAATAAGAAATTATATAAAGAATTATGTACAAAAAAATATGAAAACATCTTCTGGCGTCGAGGGAATCGCACGTATAGAGATTCAAAAAAGAATCGACCTGATCCAAATCATAATCTATATGGGATTTCCAAAAATATTAATTGAAAGTCGACCCCGAGGAATCGAAGAATTGCAGATGAATTTACAAAAAGAATTTAATTCTGTAAATCGAAAACTTAATATTGCTATCACACGAATTGAAAAGCCTTATGGAAACCCTAATATTCTTGCAGAATTTATAGCCGGACAATTAAAAAATAGAGTTTCTTTTCGCAAAGCAATGAAAAAGGCTATAGAATTAACTGAACAAGCAGATACAAAAGGAATTCAAGTGCAAATTGCAGGACGTATCGACGGAAAAGAAATTGCGCGTGTTGAATGGATCAGAGAGGGTAGGGTTCCACTACAAACCATTCGAGCTAAAATTGATTATTGTTCCTATACAGTTCGAACAATCTATGGGGTATTAGGCATCAAAATTTGGATATTTATAGAAGGGGAATAATAAACCTTTATTTCCCTTTGCATTCTATCTAGCGATGGAACAAAAAATGATAAATTTAGTTTATTCTTTTTCTTTTCTGTTCAATAAAAAAAATGAACAATTATAATTCTATAGGGTTTAATAAAAATTCAATGAATCTTTTGATAAAATTGCTATGCTTAGTGTGCGACTCGTTGGTTTTTTGAGGGTTAGTATAAAAAACAGCCCCATAGTACAAAAAAATAACTATAGAAGTAATAACCAACTCATCACTTCGTATTATCTGGATCCAAAGAACCAGTCAAGATATGATCTATTGTTCATATTGTTGTAGCAACTGAAATCTTTTTTTATTAAAAAATCTGCTTCTAAGTTGTCAATCGAAATAAAAAAGAAAGGGTATGGATAAATGGAAGGATGAGAGAAAGAAAGAAAAAGAAGATTGATGATATATAATTCCAATATGTAAGGTCTATGAGTCATCTCAGAAAAAATCTGCGTAATAAAGCATCAATACGGATTCATCATTAAATGGATCTGCTCGTCGAACAAAAAAGAAAGAGCTTCGAGCCAATAAAGACTAAGAATATTGACTCAAGAACTAATAGCTCCGTTGTAGAATTCAGACCTAACCATTAAGTAAGAAGCGATGGGAACGATGGAACCTGTGAATTCAAAAGATTTTAGTGAAAATGAATTCGAATGATTCATTGATCGGGATGGCGGAACCGGCCAGAGACCAATTCATCTATTCGGAAAAGTTATGAACTAATGATAGAACTGAAATAGAAATTGAAAGAGTAAACATTCGCCCGCGAAAACTTTATTTTCTTGGATTGCTAAAATTGGGTCAATCCAATACGATAAAGAGTAAAACAAAAGAAAGATTTGTTTTAACATTATAAAAGATATAAATATATTAAAGAATAATAGATTTGATCTAGATTAAATGAAATCAATGATTCAGTATATTACTTATTAAATACATGTATATCTTAATTCAAATTATATTCTATCTGAATTGAATTCAAAATCTTTAATTTGAATTGATTTTATTCGCGAGGAGCTGGATGAGAAGAAACTCTCACGTCCGGTTCTGTAGTAGAGGTGGAAGTCAAAACAAACCATCAACTATAACCCCAAAAGAACCAGATTCCGTAAACAACATAGAGGAAGAATGAAGGGAATATCTTATCGAGGTAATACTATTTGTTTTGGTAAATACGCTCTTCAGGCACTTGAACCCGCTTGGATCACATCTAGACAAATAGAAGCAGGTCGACGAGCAATGACACGAAATGCACGTCGCGGTGGAAAAATATGGGTCCGTATATTTCCAGATAAACCAGTTACAGTAAGGCCTGCAGAAACACGTATGGGTTCAGGTAAAGGCTCTCCCGAATATTGGGTAGCTGTTGTTAAACCAGGTCGAATCCTTTATGAAATGGGTGGAGTAACAGAAACTATAGCCAGAAGGGCTATTTCAATAGCAGCGTCCAAAATGCCTATACGAGCTCAATTCATCATTTTGGGATAAAAAAGAAATAGGCCTTAAAAATAGCGGGTGCAGGTTTCTTTTTTTGAACAAATAATATTTCTTTTTTTCTTCGACCTTTGTATTGATAAAAAAAAAAAAAAAAAAAAAAATGATATGATTCAACCTCAGACCCATTTGAATGTAGCAGATAACAGCGGGGCTCGAGAATTGATGTGTATTCGAATCATAGGAGCTAGCAATCGTCGATATGCTCATATTGGTGACGTTATTGTTGCTGTGATCAAAGACGCAGTTCCAAACATGCCTCTAGAAAGATCAGAAGTGGTCAGAGCTGTAATTGTCCGTACTTGTAAAGAACTTAAACGTGACAACGGTATGATAATACGATATGATGACAATGCTGCAGTTGTGATTGATCAAGAAGGAAATCCAAAAGGAACTCGAGTTTTTGGTGCGATTGCCCGAGAATTGAGACAGTTCAATTTTACTAAAATAGTTTCATTAGCTCCCGAGGTATTATAAAATGAGACCACGATATGGTGTAGGGTATTTAAAAGAAATAGATTAAGATTTATTTAGTAGATTTTGTCTCACGTATATACCTTTCAAAATTCATATTAATATTCATAAACAAATACGTAAAAAAAACATGTTGATTATATCCAAATTTGGAGGCACCAATAATTTTAATTAATCATGGGTAGTGATACTATTGCTGACATAATAACCTCTATACGAAATGCCGATATGTATAGAAAAAGCGTGGTTCGAGTAGCATCTACTAATATCAGCCAAAGTATTGTTAAAATACTTTTACGAGAGGGTTTTATCGAAAACGTGAGAAAACATCGAGAAAAAAACAAAGATTTTTTGGTTTTAACCCTACGACATAGAAGGAATAGGAAAAGGACTTATCGAAATCTTTTAAATTTAAAACGGATCAGTCGGCCGGGTCTACGAATCTATTCTAACTATCAAAGAATTCCTAGAATTTTAGGCGGGATGGGGGTTGTAATTCTTTCTACCTCTCGGGGTATAATGACAGACCGAGAGGCTCGACTAGAAAGAATAGGCGGAGAAATTTTGTGTTATATATGGTAATCTTTCTAATATCCGAATTGAATAGGAAATTTCTTTTTTGTGAAAAAGAAAAGAGAAGGGGTGGGTTGTCTAATAGGGTTCTTCCTCCACTAGTTAATACTTCAAGGAGGTTTTACCAGGAATGAAAGAACAAAAATGGATTCATGAAGGTTTAATTACTGAATCGCTTCCCAACGGCATGTTTCGGGTTCGTTTAGATAATGAAGATATGATTCTAGGTTATGTTTCAGGAAAGATCCGACGTAGTTTTATACGAATACTGCCAGGAGATAGAGTCAAAATTGAAGTAAGTCGTTATGATTCAACCAGAGGTCGTATAATTTATCGACTCCGCAACAAAGATTCGAAAGATTAGGTGTTTTTCAACTTCACTATTTCTTTCGCAGGAATACGATTCGAAATCAAAATTTCAATAAACTTCTTTTCTTCCAAGAAATGGATTCAAAATTAAAGTAAGGAGTGGCAAATATGAAAATAAGAGCTTCTGTTCGTAAAATTTGTGAAAAATGTCGACTAATCCGTCGTCGGGGACGAATTATAGTAATTTGTTCCAACCCAAGACATAAACAAAGACAAGGATAATAAGATTCGTTAAAGACCCAATATACAAATAAGAAGGGGGATTTTTTTGACATGAAATGGATATATCCATATATCTCTGACTCAAATTTATGAGATGATAAAATATGGCAAAAGCTATACCGAAAAAGGGTTCGCGTGGACGTATTGGTTCACGTAAGAGTATACGTAAAATACCAAAGGGGGTTATTCATATTCAAGCAAGTTTCAATAATACCATTGTGACTGTTACAGATGTACGAGGGCGAGTGGTTTCTTGGTCCTCTGCCGGTACTTGTGGCTTCCGAGGTACAAGAAGAGGGACGCCATTTGCTGCTCAAACCGCAGCGGCAAATGCTATTCGTGCAGTAGTAGATCAAGGTATGCAACGAGCAGAAGTCATGATTAAAGGTCCCGGTCTCGGAAGAGACGCAGCATTACGAGCTATTCGCAGAAGTGGTATACTATTAACTTTCGTACGGGATGTAACCCCTATGC